ATTCTTGTACAGTCAAAAGGTATCGATTCCGTAAAAGATCAGATCAGTAAATGAAAATTTACCAAAATTCAATCTTTGTGAGATCGTCAATATTGTACCGAGGGCGTCTTTAGGGTCTACCGAATCAGTATAGCTATCCTTCTTCTGACACAGCAACGCATTTTGAATCCGTATTGAAAGGAATTGCTAAAAAATTTCTTTCTTCCTTGTTGTTTGTGGATGTAAAATAATACCCCATTCAATAGAAAATTCTTCAAAATAGTCCAGTTCTCTCCAATATGGCTTTGTGGGTAGAAACTGAAGATCTGATAAAATGTGAATCTGATAAGTTGTTTTCTAATAATGCATGAAAGAGATTATGATCTTCCCACAATTTAAGTGGATGCGAGATCTATAAATCTTCTTTTTCGTAGTTGTGAGGCGGTTTTTGTTGGAATCTTTTTTTTCATTTGAAGAAATTCGTTATTCGTCCGGTAACAAGTAAGAGTATTAAATTGTATTCGTTAAAAGAAAGAAACCAAAGAATTAACTAATTGTAATCACTACTGGTGATGCGCGCATTGTTGTTGTATTAGATCGAACTACCCGGGCCCTTTCTTGACCGAACTACAAAGATGAGGCTTTATACTATGGACAGATAAAATATAGAACCAGAACCTATAAAGCAAAAGATAATCAAAATGACTAGTCTTAGAATCTAGTTGAACCAAAATAACGATTTTATTTTTCGAGTGATCGTGTGATAACTTTTCTTCTCATTCATTTCAAATATTTTGTGAATGAACCTATTACGGAATCTAACATGTAATGAGTGAAAATGAAAGTAAAAGTTGGATAAGATTCCTCTTTCCTCTAAAATAGAAAATGGATTCGATACAATTACAAAATAAAAGACATGATCAAAATAGAAATCCTTTTCAAACTTTATTCCTTAATGATTCAAAAAGAGTTTCAATTGTTACTGAAGTTACACAACCCAATTCTTATTATTCGTTTCTAAGTTGAGTTGATAGGTTCTCAAAAAATCTGTTGATTGCAAGCACAGAATGGGTAGATGGCGTAGATGATGAACCAATTTCTTTTTACATGCTTGTTACTTTCTCTTTTTTAGTATTGTCTATAATGATAGATGAATCAAAAACTTTCAATTGGTATTTTTGTTTATCTCCTCTTTTTTTTGTCAAAATGGAAACTTAGGGAAGTGCTTTTTTATAAACATATGTATAAAAAGACCATATTTCATTTAGCTCCTTCATGCCTACTATAACTAGTTATTTCGGTTTTCTATTAGCGGCTTTAACTATAACCTCAGCTTTATATATCGGGCTGAGCAAAATACGACTTATTTGAAATTGATATTTGAACTGCACAAAACTTAGAAAACGAAATCTTTCTGCGAAATTCTGTGTCCTCTATAATTACTTACCGTATCAATTGCAAATTCTTAGTCATTGAGATTGATGGTAATTCGGGTTAATATTTAGGTATAGATATTACCTCTTTTTTCTCCTTTCAAAGAAATTGAAATGATTGAAGTTTTTCTATTTGGAATCGTCTTAGGCCTAATTCCTATTACTTTGGCTGGATTATTTGTAACTGCATATTTACAATACAGGCGCGGCGATCAGTTGGACCTTTGATTCATTAACATCGCGTTTTTTGATTGACCTCCTCCTTTCTTTAATATTCGGGAGGTCAAATTCAGATTGCTGTTCAAGGTAGTGAAGCTATTTAAATCTAAGAAGAACGGAATCGCGCTCTGTAGGATTTGAACCTACGACATCGGGTTTTGGAGACCCACGTTCTACCGGATTGAACTAAGAGCGCTTTCTTGTCAAAAAAGATAAGACTGGAAAAAAAGGGATTGGAGTCGTTTTGTAAGCTCAATACATCTTTTATGTATATAAAAAGATAGTATCATAAGAATGATAGATTCTATACGTCCAATTTGAATCGATTTCACCAAATCCCCCGTTACTGCTCTAGGGAACAGTGATAGGTAGGGGTAGGGATGACAGGATTTGAACCCGTGACATTTTGTACCCAAAACAAACGCGCTACCAAGCTGCGCTACATCCCTTCAATTAGCCTACAGTATCATTGTAGAGAATTCCTGTCTTGTTTTCCACATTGTTTTTTCTTCTATAGATTAGATATATATATATCTATACAATTTCTCTGTCCATTTCATCTTTTTGGTCTCATTTAACATATAATATTAATCGAAATCGAATATTAATAAAAGACTTCGATCCCTATGAAAGATGGAACGGAACCCGTCGGAAAATGAAATGAGTATTTTTGGAAAATGCTCGGGAAGAAAAGGACGTTTTTATGTTATGTTTTAAGAAAAAGATTTACTGGATCATTGTCCATTTCCGTTTGAATTAGGGATTCTGTATACTATTAGAGTACAATAATAAGTGGTCCTTAACTACATATGCATCTGATCATATATGTTTATGTATTCCAAAAAAAATGAAGGGGGTTTTTCAATGCGAGATCTAAAAACATATCTTTCCGTGGCACCGGTACTAAGTACTCTATGGTTTGGGTCTTTAGCAGGTCTATTGATAGAGATTAATCGTTTTTTCCCAGATGCGTTGACATTCCCCTTTTTTTCATTCTAGTTATTGGCGTGGGAACGAATAAAGAAGATTAGAGATACAATTAAATATCTGTCACTAATCAGTCTCCCCCTCTATTTCTCTTTTCTCTTTTTTTTCTAATTTTAAAAAAGGGAGGAAAGAGAAAGAATAAAAGTGGTTTTAACCGCTGTGGGACTCGGATTTAAATTCGAATTCTATAATAATCTAATAAATAATAGAGGAATGGAAGTACAATATAAAATGCGGATCTAGGGAAGAGTATTATACAAGATACTTCAACGAAATACTGGACTGTAGTTTGAAATACTGTGATTTGTAATTTCGTTTATAAATCTTTGTATCTTATTTTAATAGCGTGATTGCAGCAAAATTTTGCAGAATTTGATTTCAAGCGAGGAACGTCTATTTTTTTCTTTCTTCGTCTTCCTTTCGTATCGAAAGGAGAAGGGTTGAGTAAATTTAAAATCCAAAGGAGGTTCATGGCCAAGGGTAAGGATATCCGAATAACGATTATTTTGGAATGTACTACTTGTGTTCGAAAGGGTGTTAATAAGGTATCAACAGGGATTTCCAGATATATTACTCAAAAGAACCGGCACAATACGCCTAATCGATTGGAATTGAAAAAATTCTGTCCATATTGTTACAAACATACGATTCACGGGGAGATAACGAAATAGCTCGAACCGAGCGCCTGCACTCCCTTGAGGAGGGGGAAAAATAACAGTCTAATTATATAATTAGAATGCTCTAATTAATTTTAAGCGAATTTAAATAGAAAGCAACCAAATCCTATTTATTTTTATGTATTCTAATTTTAGAGATCCAAAGGAATAAACTAAACAAACCATGGATAAATCCAAGCGACCTTTTCTGAAATCCAAGCAGCGACCTTTTCTGAAATCCAAGCGATCTTTTCGTAGGCGTTTGCCCCCGATCCAACCGGGGGATCGAATTGATTATCGAAACATTAGTTTAATTAGTAGATTTATTAGTGAACACGGAAAAATATTATCTAGACGAGTAAATAGATTGACCTTGAAACAACAACGATTAATTACTATTGCTATAAAACAAGCTCGTATTTTATCTTCGTTACCTTTTAAAAATAATGATCTTTTTGAAAAAAACAAGCCAGCTAGAAAGAAATATAAGCCGGGTAGAAAGCCAGGCAGAAAGCCAGGCGGAAAGCCAGGCAGAAAGCCAGACAGAAAGAAAGATAAGTCGACCGTGAGAGACGAAAAGAAATAAAAGGCGAGCGCGCGAGACAAAAAAATAGGCTTACTCTTTCTTCACTTGAATCAAAATTCACACCCGAACTCAAAGGCAGATTGATGCTTTGTTCGAAAAATTCGACAATCCGGATTTGATTCTCGTGTCATAAGATAAAAACAAATAAAAAATCGGGTAAGAAGTCAAACTAAAAATTTTTGATTGAATGTGTTGATTCATATTTCTTTTGCTTACTTTATTTTATCATATTTTATTCATTTTGACCCTCCTTTCCCGGAGTTCATTCTCCGGGGAACTCCATTTAAATTACTCCGGCAGATTCCTTCCAATTTACTTCTGATTTTAGGATCTCATTGGAAATCATATAAAGACTATTTTTATTTGCTATCGCTATTTGGGCAAGTATTTTACGATTAAAAAGCAACTGTCTCTTGTATAGATCGTGTATTAATCTACAATAACTATAGTATACCCAGTCTTGACGAATTACTGAATTTATTCGAGTGATCCACAAACCACGAAAATCTCTCTTTTGCCTACCCCTATCCCGATCAGACGAAGCCAAAGCTTTTATTTCTTGTTGAGTCATAGTTCGAAGAAGCCTTGAAGGACCTCCCCGAGAGTTTGATAGCGTTTTTTTTCTGCGTCTCCGAGCTATATATCCCCGGCTAATTCTGGTCATTGAATATGCAAAAATGAAACTTTTCAGAATAACTAAGTGATTTCCTTTCTTTCAGTTATTCTTTTTCCCCTTCCTAGTCTATTAATAACAAAACGGCTTTTTCCAATGTATAAACTCAAAATTCCAACGGCTTTGGCTACTATAACCTTCCCAACCACGATTTTTTCTTTTTTCTAGGGATTTCACCTCGAAATCCGAAATTGTATTCTACTAGGTATTCAAACTCCTATAAGAAATATAAATTAGAAAGAAATAGTGGATTCCATCGTTTCTATGGTTCCTTCTTAAACGGTGAGGTCTTCTCTATACACCGGAGCCTTTAATTTTATTTAATCAATGTTATTGGTAACTTGTATAGTTCACATTCTTTGGCTCTACCCATGACTTTTCCAGTAACTAGGTCTTTCACAACGAGATCTACCTATACAGTAACGGTATTTAATTATGAGGGTTGGCTGGGTAGCTGACCCTGTTAGTCCGTTCTTGCAAGAGGGCGGCCCAATCTTTCTGTTTTTAAATTTGAATCCAGATTTCCTCCGCTTAATGGATAATCATTTGTTACCAATGGAGAATTCTTAAATTGAGATGATTGGATTTACACCAATGGAAACCATAAATTTCATACACAATGAAAGGCATATGATCAATTTTCTTATTTTTACATAGTAAATGGAGTTCATTTTTCCATTCTATCCTATTCACCGGTACTGATCTTTGATACTGGAAAATTGTTCTCTTTCCTTTGTTCTAACTCATGATCTGAACGAGTCGCACATACAACCTAGTACATGTTCCTCGACGTTGAGGACATCTCTTAAGAGCGGGGGATTTTGAAACATTTCTGATTGGCTGTCTTGTATTTCGAATAAGTTGTTTAATAGTTGGCATGTTGAATCGTATACATAATGGGATGGTTTAGATCAATCCTAACCAAATTACTCCTATTAAATTTAGGATTGATTTAAAATCATAGATTTAGATTTACACGACGTCAATCCCGATAGAATCAATAATTCCATAAGCTCGGGCCTCTGTTGGTGTCATATAAGTATCTCTTTCCATGTCTTCGGCTATAACCCATACAGGCTTGCGCGATCTTTGTGCATAATGGTATAGGATAGTTTCGCGTAATTTCATTACTTCGGCTATGTCCGATACTGCAGCGTCCCACGTGTTCGAAGGCTCCCCTTTTATAGTAGCTTTTGGTTGATGGATCATTACCCTGATGTTTGCTATAATATAATAATAAACATATTAAAATAATATAATAAAAGGTTCTTCTATTTCGCATGATGAAGGGAAGATAAAAGAAAGAAAGATAAAAGAATAACAAGAAAAAAGATAGAATTGAACAACCGTACAGGCATCTTTTATGCATTGCATACGGCTCTACATAAAATTGATCCTTACCCTCTATCAAAGAAAGAGAAAGATCGGATCTATTAGATCCCGATTGGTAAATGATCAAATTACCACCCTTCCTTTCGTGGCAGTTAAAAAGGACTATGATGGCTCCGTTGCTTTATATATTTATTTTTGTCTATGATTAAGAAATCCCAAAGTTGCTTTTTTATTTGATTAAATATAAATAACCTATGGAAAAAAGAATCTTGTTTTTCACTCCTCTCCTTCCTAACATAAATATTGTTAAGATACCTCCGGTGTGAAAAAAGTTTGTGACGCTGAACTAGACTCCCGATAGATAAGAAAAATCAGAAATACCAGTTATCTCATACTACTCTCTCGATACACAATCTAATGCTTTGAAAAAACAATAAAAAAACTTTCATATATCGAATTCAAAGTGCCATGCTATTATTACTTAATATTCCTATTTCATATGGCGAAGGCATAGTCTTCTTTTTTCTCTCAAATAAAACCTCATTGGCGCCAAGCGTTAGGGAATGCTATACGTTTAGTCATTGCTCCTCCGGACAGGATGAAAGATGCCATTGAAGCGGCTAATCCCAGGCATAGTGTATGTACATCTGGTAGTATTGCTTGGCTCATGTCATACACAGCTAGTCCATCCACCATTTTTCCACCAGGAGAGTTTATAAATAAAAATTGCTCTAGGGTATTATCATCGATATTTAGAAATACCATAAGACCGGTAATGTTAGCCGTAAGCTCCCCCGTAAGTTCTTGGAATAAAAAAAGTGCTCTGGCTCGATAAAGTCGGTCGATTAGGGTAAAATTAGATTCCTTAGGAACCGTACGGGCGCCTTTTGACGCATACGGTTCCAAAATTTTGCGAAAAAAATCAATGTATAGATTCCAACCTCCTTTCGGATTTCATAGCATGCTCTTTCGGACTTCTCATTTTTCTTCGATTTTTCAATAAAGACGAGTTTTGATTCCGTTTCTTATAATATAAGATCTTATAATATAAAAAAAGAATTCATTAAACTTATCGAATTCACTTTTCATTGATGTATTCTTTCGTCGAGATCGAATCCAAATCACGATGTCATTTTCTTGTTCCTAAATGGGCCTCTTGAATCTTAATCTTTTTAGGTTTAAATTCTACTCCGGGTAAAGATCTGGCCGCTTTCGATTTGCATATATAGGACAAATACTCCCATTACCACTTCTTTTTTCTCAATTCATGCATTCCCCCAAATCTTTGAGGTTTTCATGCATATTACTCGATTGATTAAGAGAACAGTTTAAGCTCACTTCTCTTTACAAATATGATATAAGGAGTAATGGTAGATATATTACCAATTGGTTTTTTTTAAACGGAGCCTGGATACTTCACTTGATTAGTCCAACCAAGCCAACCATAAATTATTCGAGTGGATAATAGTAATTTGAACCCCCCTACAAATGGATTTAATTACACTTCACGCTCCAAATTTTTGATCATTCAATAAATCTTTCTTGGGCGAAATAGAGGATCTCTCGATCGGGGAGAGAACGGGGAAATCCCATATGACCAATATATCTGACAAGTCGCACTATAAGTCAACCCAAGATGCTTCTCCCTCTTCGTCGTCAGGAATTTGAAAAGGTACTTTTGGAACACCAACTGGCATAAAATTCAAGAAAAAATGTACTATCCGTACTTTGGGGTGAAAACGTAACAAAGGTTTTATTCTTAAAAAAAAAATTAAGATCTAATTAGAAAAAATTCAAAATTTATAATAAAATTAACATATAAGTAGAAAAAATTCATAAAAAAAAACAGAATGAATAAGGTCAAATTCTTAGTCTCTGGGATTTTACAAGAATAAAAACACAACGGTACAATGGAAAAAATTTATACTTTTTCTATATTCCAACCAATTCATTTCTGATAGCTCTCACGAGCCGTGGGACGAAAGGGATCGAACCTTCGATATGCCGGGATCAAAACCCGGTGCCTTACCACTCGGCCACGCCCCAGGATTTAACATTACTAAGAGATATATATTATATATATACTACAGTTTGCGTCAACTAATTCCCCGAACCACATTTTCTAAACGAACCAAGGCCAATCCGAAAGGCCCCTTTCCCAGGGCTTTCGAAAAGTTATGAGGGGAATCAAGACTCTTGATCCCCGGAAACCCCGGGGAAAAGAGTCTTGACCCCGGGAAACTCCGGGGCTTTCGAAAAGTTACTCAGTCTTGATTCCCCTCAAGACGCTCTGGATACCATGCCGTGACTACCGTTATTAAAAACCTAATTCCTTCCTTGACTTCCTCGGACTTCTGATCAGACTTCAGAGGCATAGAGATAAGGACATAATATCTGGCAAACCCTCGAGCCTCGAAGACAGAAACGAGTGGACACTGGCCTTTACAAAAAGGATCCCCGGGCTTTCGAAATGGGCATATAAACTTACCTCTGGAGGGATCTATTGTCTCCCGAATTAGCGTTAGGATGTCCGACTCTATTCTAATGAGACTGTCAGCGAAAAAGCGACTGATTTGCTCCTGAATCCATTCATAGTCAAGAGACGCGGCCAAAATAGTGACTATGAATCGATTATTTTGCCTTTCGAAATATTTTTTATAATTACCACCCCGCATCATATCTTCGACTTTCCCGGCTGCATCCCATCCATGTCCAATCGCGTGTTTTAAGATATCTAAACACTGTGGACCATTTTCTGGGTCGATGTCTCCGTGACTATCTTTTGTTTCTCTCATATCCGGTTTTCCGTCTTCTATAAGCTCGTCTCCCCCGTTGATTGCTTGCATAATCAAATAGTGTTTTTGTTCCAAAAACAAAAGGCTCATGGAACTCTTATATTTCGGAAAAAATCTGATTGGCTGTCTTGTATTTCGAATAAGTTGTTTATTAGTTGGCATATTGAACCGTATATATAATAGGATGGTTTAGATTAATCTTAACCGATTTATCCAAGCGTTTCCATTTTTGGAATGGCTACGAGATCTCTTTGTTTCCAGTTTTAGAAACAAATGGATATGAGATCTATATGAAATTTGCAAATCTTATTCTATCTTTTTTTGGTATTTCCATGAGGTTCCTCTTTCTTATTCTTAAGAAAGTCCCCGAGAGGGCTTAGTTGATCCATGATTTCTGTTTCATCTTTCCTTTTCTTTTCGTTTGGAAAGAGAAATATATTGAAAAATTTGCAAAGATTTTCTTCTTTGCAATATAAAATTAATTTTACTTAATTAGTAAAATTAACCTAATTACTAAATAGGTCAAATTCGGTTTAGTCAAAAAAATCATCAAAATGAAAGGAATACAGTTTTGCCTATTGAAAAATTTTCTATATTCCAAACAATTTCCGTTCTGGGGTTGATATATAAAACTAATTGTTGTTATAATTGAAATTGAGAAGGATTTTTTTTGAAAAGACTCAATACCGATTTTTTATATATCAATTTGTATTTTCTTATGTCATTAGGCAAAGACAATTCTAAATTCAAATCCAAGAACCATTCATGAATTCGCAGTCAGGAGTAAATAGTTAAGGGGTCAAATTTTTCATAAATTTTCCCTTTTGTAAGAGAAAATCCACATTTCTTTTTTTCAATAGAAAAGCGATAGGTTTCTGTATTGGTTTGGCGGCATGGCCGAGCGGTAAGGCGGGGGACTGCAAATCCCTTTTCCCCAGTTCAAATCTGGGTGTCGCCTGATCAACAAAAGAATCGAAATATCTTATTCGATTGATCTAACTCGCCGAATTATTCCCCAGCAAAAGCAAAAGAAAGGTACGGGACTGTTGCTACTTAGTTGATTTTAAACACCTGTTCATGGTTTTTCTAAAAGATTTTAAATCGTTGTATCAAGGATTTATCTAATGGTCGAAGGGCTATCAAGACTTCCCGATCCTTTCTACTACTAATACTAATGATTGGATCTTAAAGTCCGATAGCCGGCGGGTAGGACAGCGAATAAAATTCAATTAGTAATGGTGGAAAGGGGCGTAAGAGTTTTTGGATATTGTATATCCATATCCAGACTCGCAAGAATCTCTGACAATCAATATTAGAGTGGATAGATAATTTACTTTGTT